ATTTTCTGTGGGTTGCATGGTAATTTTCATGTAGTTTTTATTTTCAATTTTGCACAAGAATGACATAAGTAATGACCACATTGGGGCCTCACAATTTCCGTGAGAGATCCGATCTCGGTTGTTTTCAACTTTATCTCCTTCTCAATCGGTATGGCTCTTGGAGGAAAGTGGATCCAGGTTGGTTTCCCAACCCAACGGATCGTAACCTTAGGGCGACAGCCGAACCATGGTTAGTCACCCCCGCCAATGGATCTGATCTATTCTTCTCTTCCGCGAGTGAGTAGGTGGGTACACGGAACACTTATCTAATAAAAAAAGTTTCCAAGAAAACTTCGTTCGAATTGCATGTGTTAAGCATATAGGCCAATAGCTTCTTCGCGCTAAGCAACTTCTTGGCAGCTTCAACCTCCTCAACCTTAGATGGAGGAGAAAGGAAGAAAGACTTTCACTTTCTACGCTACGATCTTTCTTCTCTTATGAAATTTCGTCTAAGAAAGAAGTAGTCTAAGAAAGAGAAGGGGAAGTTGACTCCAACTGGCTGATCGACCAGCCCGCAAGCTACTCCATTTTCTTTTATTATCTGCTATTGATTATGTTCTAAATGCTACTTGCTTATTTACGCAATTACAGCCCCGTGAGTAATAAAGTAGGGTTATGAAGGATTTAGCCTTTATTGACTTTGAGAAAAAAGGGAAGAAGAAGGATCTTCTTCGGTGGATCCCTCTTGTTCCTGTTTAGTCCCCTTCGTTTCGGAGGTTTCTTTCAGTCAGAAGGGCTGCTCTTCCTGCTTTAGTCAATCAATGCAGAAGTTCTTTTCTTCGCTTAGTTTCACTACTCTTGCTATAGGGGTTAGGGCTTTCTTTAACTTTATCTTCTTTTTTTTTTATGGTAGAGCATAAGCTAGTCTTTTTGGAATCTCCGCTGCAGTTGTTCACGAATCCCTTTTCAGGGGTGAAAAAGGAATAATGAATCCGGTGCTATTGGACTGCCTTCAAGCGCAGAACAGGAGAAGAAAAAAAAAGGAAGTATGGTAAGTTAGGAGTTCCATAAGCCAACTTATCCCCGGGGTCACGAAGATCTAAGTAAGGAGGGAGTTATAGTGACTAGTTTGAAGTGGCGAATGCTCTTTCTTCCTATCTGGGAATCATAGCCTAGTCTGACTCATCGAAGATGCACAGAATCGTCTTTTTTACTTTTCACTCCTAGCTGTGAAGAAAAAAGCAAGTAGTCGCTTCCAAGAGCTAGGAAGCTGAGACAATTTCCTTTCGTATGGAGCAAAGAAAGCATAACTATGGTCTGATGAACGGTTAGATGGCTTATCTGTCACCAAATAGGCTCAACTCAAAAAGGCTAATCCTTGAAAAAGGCGAGTTGCGCTAAGGTCTCAGTTCCAGGTCTAAGTACTACAGACGAAGCACACCGAACCTAGGTTTCTTTCTACCTCGTCAGAGAAGAAGGAAAGTTTATTCCCTTTTTTGTACGAAACTGGGCTATGAATCCAATCCCATCGAGAAAGTGCGAGTGCTTTGATGCTGCTGTTAAGTTCGAAGGGTAAGGCTTGGTCTCATTCCAGTTTGCCACCGTATTTATCTGGGGTGAAAGTTCCTAATCTCTATATTATAAAATTAGAATGTCATAGATTCTATTCTAGATGCAAGGTAAGGTGCGGAGCGAAAGGAATAAAGGCAATCAAGGAAAGGTCGAAAGCTAGGAAAAACCTCTATTTCAAAACCGGGTGTTCACTCAAACTAAAAAAGCCTATCTTTCTGGCACTGGGCATTGTTCCTAATTAAATTCCCTTTCTTTCTGCAGGGTGTGAGATCGTATGAGCTCCTCTATGTTAGTATAGCGCGTGGGAAATACCAAAACTAGCTCCTACTCCCACTCTATCAATTGGAGCGGTTAGGCCTTTTCCTAATGTCCTTCTAAGGCACCAAGAGCGCTCTCACTATTCCTTATTGCCGAAAGACAGATCCCAGTACTCGTCTTAGTGCCCGGTATTCGGAGAAAGGGTTCTTTATTAGAAAGAGAAAGAAAAGGTATTTCCATTTCCCGGTCTTCCCAACTAGTAGAATTCTTACAACAGCTGAAATAGCAACGAATCCTGCTAACAGCAGAAAGAGAGCTACGCCTTTTCTTCCTATTTCTATACAACAAAGAATTCCTGAAAGAAAGGGAATCCTATCCAATCTCGCTGAGAAGGACGGAAAGACTACCAGCCTATGCTGTTCGATCTCCTCTCCAACCAGTCGAGCTGCTTCGCTCCTTTTTTTATTCTATATAGAGACTTTTCTTCTTCAATCGATGCCTACCTCTGGGCAGGACTTATTAAATGTTGACCAGCAGACAGAGTTTTCTTTGCTCTACTCCAATTGGTAGAGGCAGAGCAGAGGTGACAAGATCCATTTCTCGATTCCCCCCATCTCTTTCGATGGGATTTCCATTAATAGAAAGAGAGTTCAATCGTGAAACTTTCTCAATTTCCTTTTTTCGGAAACGGGAAAAAGGTTGAAAAGAGGAGTTCTTATTCCCAAGTACCTCACCACAACTACTAGCCCGGCCTACAAGACCGCTTATGGTTATGCCGAATCAATCTACTTACTATACTATAGGCCTATACTATAGGCAATACTGTCAGCTAGGAAAGCTTTCAAGCATACTATCACTGCTAGGCTACTACTTTTATCTGGTTCGTTCCTAGCCCAAGAAAGCTAAGGCGCTAAGGCAAGGACAAGATCCAGGTATGAAGTGACTGGTTCGATAGGACCAGGAAGACCTTATGACTAAGGAAATATGTGACTTACTTAATTGAGTATTGAGTTGCCTCACCACTGAACTAACTACCTCGAGAGCTAAGAATAAACTTAGCAATTTGATAATCGAAGCTACCGGCTCTTCCACTGACTCGTCCACTGCTGCTAACCAAGCTAATCCTACTGCCAAGCTACAGGAAGGGACTTTTTCTTCATTGCCCTTGCCAGGATCAAAGTAAGAGTTGATCGATGGCATACTACTTGCTCTCTCCCCTCGGTGACGGAACTCGCCTAAGGGGCGTAGCGATCTGATACAACTATTTATATATGATAGCAGCAAAGTCAACTGATTGAACAAAGGAAGAGCAACTCTCTCGGCTCACTTCAATGGGTGACTTCGCTACCTTCCCAGAACTGCTTCCTTACTTAGATCGTTCGTGACTCAATGAAAACATCGACACAGGATCAAAAAAGAAAGAAGTCTACTTACTTGCCTTCTCTTTCACTCCCAAAAGCAGAATGAGAAGCGATCTTTAGTTACCACCACCTTCAACAACTTCCTTCGGACCTATGGTGACTTCTCTCCAGAAGACCGAGAGTCAGGACTTAAGCTATGCCCGTACTAAACCTAATCAAGAGCGGGAAAGGGGACATCTCTTTCATTCAAAGCAGACCAAGGCAATCCCGATTCAATAGCAGTGGCTTCTCTAAGAGCTGAGTCAATAGCTGCGGTAATGCCCATTCTTGCAAAAGAAGAACTCTCCCGTACTCTTGTACCTTTCTTGAACTCGCTCATCAAGCGTTTCAGTAGTCTGCCTTCTAGGGCAAATTTCCACTCTTAAGCAAGGGGGCAAATCTCTTCGTTGCCTTTCGTCAGCCTAACTAAACTCCAATGATCAATCTCTCTCTTAGCAATGATCTGTCTAGGGCCATTTGAACTAAGCTAATAAGAATCACTTTTCCTTTCCCTTGCCCTTTCATCTATCTATCTCGGCTAGTGAATTGATTAAAGAAGGGCTTTTTCCCGGCGAGAACCCCTTCTTAAAAGTTCCTTTTTTTAAAAGTTCTGTTAGGTTCTTAGTTGTTTGTACGAGTATAGAGAAGAGACTTTCTATAGGAATAAGAGCTGATCTTGTTACTGCTTGTGCGGAAACTTACCTTCACCTATTGTACGCCCAGATGAAAAGTCATGCTCAACCTCTCAAGGATTTCATTACAGGGACGGGACTGGGAAGAATGAAAGAAGGAGCTCCCCAATCGACAATTTGGTTCAACTCCAGGAAGGAAGGCAAAGATTCTAGATAAATTCCTGGATGATGAACAAGATGCACTGCAGCAGCAATAGCAAGTCACTTTGGAACGACTCGGCATCGAGGTCTCGCCGAGCCTTCTCTACTGTACTCCCCAACCGCACCACCTGGGGAAACCAAGCGAAAGAAGACAAGATCGAATCGGAAAGCACTGTCTCGTGCTCGTCTCGTTGAGTGGACACAAAAGACTGCTTTCCTGGTAGCCGTTGATTCTAAACTCTCCTTCCCTTGAATTCGCTTCCTCCCTTCATCTCTCTCTTTCATCGGCGAACAATAAAGCACGGTGGGATGCATTGACACGACTCCACCTATTGAATAGAGAGAGGGCCTATTACTAACGAGCGATTCTGGCTTTACGTCTCCATCTTGATTGGAATCTATCAAAAAAGGGTAATCCCACAGAATCATCGGGCTTGACTTTCTTTTGGTAAGTAGGAGCGCTTCTGATCGTACTTCTTTCAAGGGAGTCTCTTTCTGTCTCCTTCGGGCTCTCCTCACTGGTATCCGTGACCTAATACTGGATTAAGGGATATATAGCTCTGGTACCTGTAAGACTGGACTTGAAAACTCGGGGGAGATGAAAACCGATGGATGTGTTTACGGGCACTAAGCTTTGGCTATTCTGTGAAATTGGAAGAGGTTCCTGCTTTGATTCAAAAAAAAAAAGTGAAAGGGCCCGGAGGGGCTTACCTTATACCCCATTTTTTGGACTCGATAAATCCATCCCCTAAACGAGTTCAAAAATGCTTTAAACGAAATTATGCTAAAGCGGATGATCAGGATTCTAAACCTTATTCCAGGTAAGCTTTCATAGTAGAGGATGCGTTCAACTCTCCTTCTTTTTCGAGTGAAAAGCTCGTTTTAATCATTCAAAGCGTCTCCGAGGGGGGCGAGTCAGACTATGGATATAAGCCAAAGAGAGGAGTTTGGGGCACCAGTCAATCCATCGGAATAGAATAACGACAATCATAACGTCACTATTGATGAGAGTCAAGAGTATGATCAGGTCTCCTATCTACGCCCAAGAGGTATCTAACGTGCTTCTTTCCTTCATACGTGACAGATCTAGCTTCAGCTTCTCCCGCTTATAGCTATAGGTAAACAACAGGTGCTAGTGAAATATCTATCTGTATCTGATACTAGTAATAGTAATATATATATTGTCCATATGTACGAAATGCTATCTGTGCCGCCGGCCTCTGCAATCCATGTTCTTCACTCCGAAAGATAATAAAAGAAGTTTTCCCTATCTTACTCAAGATGAGTAACTGTCAGCCCTATTCTCTCGTTACCCTAACCTGAAAGCCTACTCCTTCCTCACCACTGGAAACTTACTCTTCTTCCTTGTCACAGTCACATTTATCGTTTTGTTCCAGTCCACAATGGCTTTGATTCTGGTTGGGTCGATAACTCTCCAGCGATGTGTTCGAGGTAGACAAGCCCCGGCGAACCCGCACTTCGACATCTTTAAAATAGCTTCTCCCTTCGCAAGACTTCCAGTACGGATCGCAGATGTTGCACGTGCTCGGACCACGTTTTGCTGTAGAAAGGGATATAATCTTACTAAACAACCACGAAATCATCAAGAAAGGGGCGCAATACCTCATTCACGACTCTAATGAATGTCGCCGGGACATTGCAGAAAAGAGTCAGACCCGCCATTTTTTCAGTCCTTGCCGCGTCTTGAAAGCCGTCTCCCAGACAGATTATTCCCCGATGACTACTAGACTAAAAAAGAGGCCACCAACTAGGTCATTCCATCGGGGCTTGACGAGCTTCGGTCGCTCTCTATAGTTTGACGCGAGTCATCTGTGCAGCCTTAATAGGTAGAGCAAGAGGAATCGGGTTCGGGTGAGCCATGAATCTACTCGCCTTTACTTACTCTAGTGGTAGTTCGAGCTCGCCTATAGTACCCTTCCTGCTACTGCTTGAGTAAGCTCTCTCTCCCGAGCCAGCAATTTTGGCAGCTGAAAAGCGTAGGCTTTGAATTTCATTTCTACTGGCTACAAAATGAGAAAATGAACTTTTCACTCTAATTGGAATCCTTCTTTCTTTCCGTGCCGTGATCCGCCCTTATAAGCCCTTACGGGGCCTTTTGTACTAGCTTACCGCCTGAACTAGAGCTAGAAGCCGAACCGATTACCAACCGAAAACGGAAGGTTTGATCTACGGTGCTCTCACTGGACTGGCTTTACTGACTTACCTCACTAGCTAAACTAATAGAACCCTGGGCGAGTACTGGAAGTCGGAAAGACAATTTCCCTAAAACCGGGAGAAGGAGTATTTAAAGAAAGGGAGCAGCCACCATAGCTAGAACGCCCAGAGGAGGGTTTGGCGAAAGAAAGATGGGGAGCCCTAGATATTGACCACCACTACAGGAATTGGTACTGGTCTGGCCAGCTTCAAAACGGATGCATAATAGCACCGTCTTGAGCAAAAGGCGCTCAAGACGGTGATTCTTGCTTAAATACCTCTGTTTGCTCCTTGTTATCCAATGGCATTCTTTCCATCTATCGTCTTGCTCTCCTCTATTGAGAACCCCGATTCACGAGCAGGACTCTATCAAGTCTCTGACGTGATTAGGCGGGGGCAGGATTCGAACCTGCAATCTTCAGGTCATGAGCCTGATGAGTTGACCAATTACTCTACCCCGCTTCTTCCCCTTATCCAACTCCTCCTTCATCCTCGTTGGTCCTTCGTTCGTAGTGGTCATTGTTATCAAACCCCTCTTTGACATCACATTCATCATCCGGGCGGGCAGCCTCCGGTCCGGGTGCTCAACTTGACTTTATTTAGAAGTCGCGCCTTTTGAATATGAGTAGGCGACTTGCATGTGTTAAGCATATAGGCCAATAGCTTCTTAGCGCTTAGGTACTACCTATAAGCTTCAACCTCCTCAACCTTAGATGGAGGAAATAGTAAGCAAGAAAAGGGAATCCAAACCTTCCTTTTCTACACTTTCTTCTCTTATGAAATTGAGACTTTCTGATGCACGTTCTTCTATTCCTGAAGAAAGAAAAGAAGGAGCGCTCTATCTTACTTATCGATTGCACGGCATTCCTACTGTCACTAACGGACTAAAAGCATTACTTCTTAGCTGGCTTACGGGTGTAGTAAGAGAGACCTCTTTAATACGATATTCCATCCCTCACTGACAGTAATTGCTACTTGAACTAGAAAGCACAGATCAGCTACTGTCGATAAAAAGCAGGCATTACGCACTAACTGAGAGCAGGGATGGATATTGAAAGCTAGGGCTTGGCACGCGTTAAAGGCTTACCTCTTCGCTGTCCCCTAAGGGAAAAGGCAGATCTCTCTCTTTAATACGAGATTCCTTCTCCCCAAGGCGAATAAGTTGAGTCAGAACCCTGAGGTGAATACTGAACGGCACGACGATTATCTCTTAAGTAAAAAAGTATGAACACCACACAACGGAGTTTATGTATGACAAACGTTTTTCTTTGATTCGTAGCTAGAACATGAGGGTCTTATTTTCTTCGCCGCGCTGAGAACCGGCTTGACGGTCGCCAGCATAGGGGAGCTCCCCATGAAGGTTATCCTGCTAGGCGGACCTCTCAACTAGTAGGAATTCGGGATCTAGTTGGGAACGAGACATGCGAACCACAAGGAGAGCATGGGGAGGACTCTCATAGCGGGACCCTCTTACCACGGGTAGTTCATTGCTTCCCCCGGCCCTCAAAGGCAAAGGATTGCACTAACGAGTGCTCTTCCCTCATGTCGAGTTGCTTGGACTGACTGACGGTTAGGTGCCGGTATGAGTGAATACCAGTTTACCGTCGAAGGGAGGAATTCATACCCGCCTTTCCGATCTCTTCTACTTCACCACTTTCAACAGAATTATAGTAACGTAAGGAGCGGGTATAGTAGGGTGCTGCTCCCGGGGATAGGTTATGAAACCTTAACTTACAGCTCTTCCTTCACTTACCGGATTATGGATAACTTGCCTACATACGTGATTATGCAGCTGGCCCAGGAAAAGGCGATACTGCTAACCGAAGAAGATGGAGTCAGGAACAAGAGGTTGTCCTCCCCGCTTCTCTCACCAACCTTGCCCGATCGAGTAGCGTAGTCAGATAATGGAGCTAAGCCGAGACTTGTGATTCAATCGTGACATAAAGCCCCATGTTTTTTGTTTAAAGATGAGCATGAGCCCTATGATTCACCTACTACTTTGAACCTACGACGAAGAACCTACTGAGGTCAATCTTTCCCTTGAAGTTTGGCTTTCTACTCCTTTTGCCTTCTTTCCTTGCCCATCAAAGGCGACGGGTTCAAAACAAGCAGTGAAGTTCCGCTTCTTTTCACCTCCGACAGAGTTCGATTACCGACCGGGGCGCCTACTATACCTACTTTTTGGCTAGTCTACACTCTTTCTTCGATCCTACTCCGGCTTGCTTAACCTTATTTAGTTTTCTTTCCTACTCGAGTTTCAGCAGAGGACCTAAGGCCGGCCTAGTAATCGGAATGGGCGAAATGAGCCTTAACGAAAGAAGAAGCTGTGGGATAGAAAACAAGGATGTAAGCCGTAAGGGATTCATCTGGCTGGGACTATTCCCCTCCAACTGGCTGTTCTCCTGTTAACAAAGTGACTAATCCATCAAAGGAAGAAACTGAACTCAAAATAAGGGCCTAGGTTCAAACAAGCTCCACTACTGGGCCGGTTGATCAGCGAACTACACTCTGCTATACACTCCTTGTGTGAGGACAATCGTCGTCTTTGGCGACACTCTACTTTTCGCATCGACGGCACCGACGTCACAATCATCCTACTTGGAATTACCAGGAAAAACTTTTTTATAAGGAAAGAATACATGCGGAATCATCTACACCTATTCAGCGAGCTATTCCTTTTTTTTTTATTTAGGAAGAAGATGAAAGACTGTTTGTCAATCATCTATCACAACGATGGATCAAGTAGATGTCAAGATACGAGGACGCTGGTTCAAGAATTGTCGAACACTCGTCTTCTCGGGATAGATCGTTCTAAAAGACTGCACTTTCTTGGTATGGAAAGAAGCCTGGTTCTGGCTAATATTTTTGTTGAGGTTCTTTTGAAAGTCGAAACTCGCACGTTAATTAACGATTCACAGGCGATCTCATTCAATCATTTTGGGGGTTGGCGAAGAGCAAGAAAGACAAGACAGAGACTTTCTAGAAAAAAACCCGGTCTGGTACTAGAGCTATAGGCTTCAAAGCTATAACAATGGAGGTTGGGAATGACTATTTGTTACTCACCTTGGAGTATGCTGACCGAAGGCAAAGGTGCATTGCCTGCTATTTTCTTTTCGACTTCAGGAGCTCATCAAGCGACTCAGCCTGACTGTACTGATCCAAGAGTGTATCAGTTCCGTAGAAAGAAGAGAATGAAGGAAGACAGCATCCGAGAGGGTGATTTCTCTGCCATTTCTTTCCTAATCCTTAGATGAATCCTGAAAGTCTCTTTCTCAAGGCAGTTGAAAAGCGGGCTTTCCTAGAGCAGGATGGTGCTAGTAGTGAAGATGAGTCCTCCTTGTCAGGTGGTAGGTGACTGCGCTTAGAATTGTTTAGTTTAGATAGAATTGAATCTTCGATCTCTCGAGCGTGGTATATGGTCAAATCCATTCTTGATTCAATGTGGGCTTCTCGCTTCACTCAGTAGGTGGCGGCTAGGTCAGATCATGCTATCGAAGGGCTAAAGGTGGGGTAGGGCGCTAAACTCAAATAGTTTTGCGTTAATGAGCGTAAATGAGAAGCTGCTAGATTGCGAAAAGAAAAATAGTGCGACGAGGTAGAGAAAAAAAAAAGATGCAAAATGATGCGCTCCGCAATTCTTTAAAGAAAGATAAGCGAGATGTGCACGAAAGAAGTCCTTCGCTGAAGCGACGCTCCTCAACCAACGGTGAACCTAGGCCAAAAGAAGTTCTTTTTCTTTTCTTTTTTTCATTGGCGTGCTCGACCAACATTTGTTCCGGTGTTGATACGAACCATGTGATCAGTGAGATTGGGTTCGTGGTAAGTCTCCTTCGGTCCGGCTATACATGGTAGGGGTCCTTGTGCTGCTTTGTGCTCTACTCTAGCTTCCGTGCAGAAGTCATCTACGTCATTTGGGGAGAACAATGTAGCGCCATCCCATCCGCTCTCTAGGGCTGCTTAGCGGCGCGCCCGACCCTTGCTGGCTCTTTCTTTCATCAATAGATGTGGATACAATCACATAGAATAAGAGGATTGGCTCCGCTCTACTGTGGGTGGTGGGCTTGTTGCTACTAGAGACTATTTGGTTGAGGGTTACGCCTATCGCGTCAACCCGGAGACCGACGTAATGGCAACTAAGGGTGCGGACAGCCCTATGGACGACGCGGCCGGACCCGAGTTGTAACCACTGTTGATAGCCTCGAATGGACTGCCTTGATCAAACCGGTAGTCTGTCTTTGTTCTCTTCTCTGTGTGCTTGACTCTCTCTGTTCTGCCGGTCTGCCTTTGGTCGCATCTTTCCAGGGGAGTGGAGAGCTGCCTGCTGACGGGGTGTGGTCTCGTTCAGTGTCTTTCTTTGCCACCTACGTTCAGCTTGATGGACTGGTCGTCGTAAGGTTTGTCACGCCGTAGTCTTTATTGTTTTCAGGGGAAATGATCAGGTCTCCTGACCGCCTTCGGTTCTATGGTCTGTCACTCCTCCCATCTCCAAAGCCAATTGATTACTGGGCCTCGGGTATCTATCAATAACAAGAATCCGCTTATCACGTCACTTTGCTTGTGAATCTGCCTCTCTATAGAGCAAGCATCTGGTACGTACGAATAGAAGCATTCTTTAATCGCCGTTGTGGCGGGCTTGCGTTTGTCACAGGATCGGATCAACGGATTCACTACGGAAGCATTAATCACAACATACATAACAACAATTGGAAGTGCCCGTGATCATGATATGATGCATTGAGGGAATAGCTCGGCCGCCCAGTATACTAGATCCGGCTCCACTTTCGATGATTACCCTATAAATACACTCGAATGAATGGAATTATTTGGCTACGATGAGACGTGGTGCCCTCGCCCTTTCCTCCATGTACAAGTTGATCGTTATATCAGTCCGAGTAAACGAACTAGATGCAAAGAGTCCCATCTTTTCAAGATAAAATCAAAGGAGAACTGCCGAACTTAACACAGCCTATTGTATATGTATAGATGTGCAACCTCAAATATAAAAAAAAAAGAGAAGGCACCTACACCTGATCTATTCGATTGGCGCTAATGCCAAAAAGAAAAGAAAAAGCGCAAATAGCTACAGCATCACAAAATGGCTATGAGAATGATGGAAGGTGGGCTTGGAGGGCGGACCCGAAATCGGATATGGATCTGAGCGCGTATCCGAAGTCGAAGCAGTGGAACGCCTTTCTGTAACGCCCTGGCGCGAGAGGGGACAGAGGGACTTCTTGCGTGTGGAATCTGCTTCTTGAGCGGAGCAAGCGGAGGCTCGAAAGCTTATTAGTAGTGGCTAGCGCTTTCCGTTTTCTCGCTTGGTCGCAGCTAAAGTCGTGCGAGAGGCCGGGATAGTCCACCCAGCGTCGGGAGCAAGATTACCGACGGAACCTTCCCATTTGGCTCAATTGAAAGTAGGACTGTATCGACGCAAAGTGAGTTGTCAATTGACCTCGATCGAAAGCCTTCTTTCAGAGACGCGCTACCACTTGACCAAGAATGCACTCTCGTCCCCTCCAACTAAGGGCTAGTACAGACACTACCCTCCTGAGATGAACTCGACAAAGACACACAATTTCGGACTTAAAGTCAAAGCGCTCACCTCGTGCATTCACCCTAAGGGAAAGTTCCGGAGTCAAGTCAACTCAAAAAAATTACTATCAATCAAACAAGAGCACTATACGCTCCCTACGCGCACCCTATGTACATAACTCATACTGCGAAAGGACAGCGAGGGAGACAGACAGTACGCGCACTACAGAAGAGCTATCGCGAAACTGGCAGAAGACGTTGCATACCATTCTCGTGACGCACACAAGACGGAAGTGATCGTGGGGCCACGCGCAAGCTCCTATCGCAAAGCTAGTAAGTAGCCTTTTTCTTTCTATAGCTTCAAAGCCGCCCCACTACCCTATCTCTAGTTGGGGCCCGTCACTTCGTTCGTACCTTTCTTGGCTTAGGCTTCCAACTGAACAACCTTTATGGCCTTGCCGCCCGCCGCTAGCAGAAGCTAAGCGCTTGAAAAGCGCGCTAAGAAAGGTTGCTTATGTCGGCCTTTCTGTGCAACAGTCCACCAGTAGCGGAAGAGAGGGTTACCGTACATACAAGAGTCTTCCAGTTCTTACGTAAGCTTTTTCTTAGCAGTCAAGTAGTACAACAGCTGTATCAACTCAACTAACCCGGCGCGGCGGGTCGCCTTTTGAATTCAGTAGATAGATAGAAGAAACTATTAGATAGAGTTGGAGTAGGTGAGTGAGTGAGTCCTCACTGACCTGAGCGATTTCGATCACCACCTAGCAGGCCTTTTATTTGGTAGGTAAGATCGCCGAAGCGTATCATCAGATTTGACTACGAAGGAAGGAACTCGAAGTGAGACGGCACCGTCTTGTGCAAGGCAACGATAGTTGGCCCTCTATCATCTTCTATCCGGTAGACTTGGTAAAAGGGCTCCGACTTTTTTCAAGAATTAGAGTTGACCGCTACCCCCCTACGTAGTGATTCTATCAATCATGTACGTAGGTAGGGGGCCCTCCATTCTGATTGGTATCTCATGAAAAAAGAAAGCCATTTGCACCAGGCGCACTGCGCTTTCCCTTGCCCAGATGTTCGCCTTTCTAAGTCAAGTAATGGTGACCCGCCGAAGACTGGAGCCTCGTAACATGTTGACGAAGACCTCCGAAATGAGGGTTCGGTCAGTAGAGGGGACGACTTTGCCTCCCCGGAATAAGAATAGCCCTGCTCTCTAGCCGACTGATCCCCTTGATCATATAACAGGGGGGGAACGTGTCACATTAGAGGTGAACGATCAGAGATGTCCTCTAATCACCACGATGAGGCTGGTCCCTCTTTTAGTGGACTCAGCTATGAATATGAATGAAGAAATGAATGCCGGGCTCTTTCTTTCACTGCTAACCCAAGAAGTTTCTTAATGCTGATACTTTTTCTTTCGTCGAGCCCCGCCCCGAGCTTGTGGTCCTCCTTTGAGTGTGGGTTCAATTGGATGAATCTGTCAAGTCAAGGTCAACGTACATAGCAGCAAGGATGGTGCATCGCCTATTTCTCGTTCTCGCTCGGGAGCCAAAACGAACACGCCTGCTACCTACTGTACTGGACCTTCGACCAGGCATTCTACCCTTGTCGAATCGGAACCAACCACCACTGCATTGCGCTCGAACAGTTGAGCAGCCGCCGGCCAGCAACTTCCGTGCACAGATATAGATTCATTCTTCGTACCTGGTCTAACCTCACAACCCTGCGCGGGTTGGTAAGGAGTCAGTCTTCTTTGGTAAGACGGAATTGGACAAAGAAAAGAGAGTGCTCGACCGGAAGAACGGCCAACAAAGACCGTAATTACATAGAGTTCTGCTCCTCCCCTTCTCTGTCTTTAAGGCTGAACCGTATGGCGGCTGAAAGAAAGACGACCTCACCTTCTCGTAGATAGTGTCAGTGAGAGCAACTTGAGTATCCCCCGTTGACCTTCTTTTGTAGATAGAATCTTCAATGAGTGGAAGCAAGCACCTTTCTTAGGTTGGGTGCTTGAGCGCATCTTTATCATATCGATCAAGGCTTTCCTTGAGTTTTCAATAAGGCGCGCGTTAGCACTCCTGCAAGAAAACGGCTGCGCTAACGCGCGCCCTGTAGTTTTCTTCGCTTGCTCTGCAGTACGAGCCTCATACAGAGCCGCGCCCTTTTAATATGATGAGAAGAAGAGGGGCCCCCCTCTTTTCCGCACCAATCCTTATTTAATACTAAATCTTTTTTTGGGTGTATAGCTCAGTTGGTAGAGCATTGGGCTTTTAACCTAATGGTCGCAGGTTCAAGTCCTGCTATACCCAAACCTACCAACCACTATTAGGTGATGCGTAGTTGCGTTCAAAGATCACTCTTTGGCCTTTAGACTCGCTTCAGCGACTTCGCCCTTGTTGTGACAAGGGGGGTGAGCCGCTCCAAGCCGAAAGCAATAGCGAATCCCGAACTTGCCCACGCTCATCCAAACCGGCCTCAAAAAGCGATCGGAAAGCGAAGCCCTTCCTTCCAATCCAAGCCGGCGAAGCCGCCCCTATATCTAACCACCGCTCACCCCGATCACATATTGGCACGTTCATGATGCATCATGATCAAAAGGCCGTAAAAAGACCTATGCATCAGTGTACTGTCATGATCACATATTAGCTCGATTTTATTGACGGCTTGAAGGCGAAGCCGCCTATTTCTTAGGGCAAAGGGCGCTCCCTCCTCCTAACTCCTTCCACTTCTCCCAGGGACAGGGACTACGGCTTGACCTTCGAGGAAGAACTCCGTGGGACCCCTCCTTTTAGGGCGCCTAGATAGTGAAAGGTTATCCCTTTGCATGCAACGCTGGAAGCTAAGCAAAGTCACGAAGCTCGCTGACTACGCTCGAGCAGAGCTCAGGCTTGGAGTATCCAAGGTGGCTGAACTCGCCACAGAGTTCAGGAGCGAGTGAGACTATCTTGGTGAATGCTATAAGAATCGGCTGCTCGCCGCAGCAAAGTGCTTTGCCCATGCTGCTATCCGCCGCCGAAGCGCTCAAGGGATTCGTGCTTGGATGTCGAGATCAGGGGACTCTACCCAATCCATGCGGCGAAATCTATTTCTAAATAGTTAGATAATAATATATATTTTCCGATACAAGAAATCGGCCCCGAAGCAAGGTATGGTGGGTGCCAGCAACTTTCACTTGTTAGGAGTAGGGGCTGAAAAGAGCTCTTTGTATAGGTTGGCTTTGCTGAGCTTTGATGCTTACCAACAACTTAGAGAAAGGGTAAGGTTTTATAAAGGAGCTTTTAAGCCCTTTTGCTGGATTGTTGGTCCGCGGCCCCGCCCTATAGATAGAATGAATAAGGAGAGGCCTATCGATGACATGACCGAGCCACTCTGTTACTACTCCTTACCTCACCCCCCTTGTCACTTAAGGGGAAGCAACTAAATGGAAGGCTTCGCTCGCTCACTCTAACGCTCATTTAGTAGACAGCGAGTGGAGTGCATAAGCCCCTTTAGAGAGAGGGGGGAGTACTACACGAGCTCGTAAGTCAAGTACGGACCGAGCCTTTAACTGAGACCAACCAATTGCTAGATTCAAAGGGAACCAGGGTCCAGACTAGAGAATAAGCCTCTTCATCTGATTCTTGAAAGTTGGATTCTTTTTTCGATTGAGGGAAGACTGCGGATGAGAATGTCGTATTTGATTGAATGTTGTTGAACCCAATTTGATTGAAAGAAGTCGAATCTTCTTCTATTAGGAAACCTCTCGCAGTCCATGATCAGCCTTGCTAGATGATCTTTCTTTCTATTGATAGAGCTAGGTTCTATTACTGAAATTCATGGCAGGATGAAGGACCAAAAACGACTTAGCCAATCGAGGCTTAAAATGCTAATTGATTCACTGCGAATTTAATGGTTTTCTGGCAACCGGGCTTAAAAGCGCCTTTTCCAAGGGGCGGTTAGCCGCGGGTCCTCTTGCAGGGCTTTCTGGGATAGGATATTCCGCCAGGAGATATGATAGAACGAGATGAGGGATGCCTTTCGTAACCAAGAGTATAAGGAGTTTGTTCAAAATGTCGGTTTTGGGCCAGCCAAGTAGTAAAATACTTTTGGAACTGAGAGCCCTAAATTCCCTTTATTTTAGGACGGCACCTTTGTTCTTAGTGGTCTGTCAGCTCGGGGCGGGGCTACCGCCGTAAGTGCCTAAGTCAAATAAACCGAGTTATTGGGTAAGCATGGGGATCGGGTTTGGTTTCTTGTTCCAGTTCTGATTCCTGGAATGGGCTTTAGCCATTTTATTCTCTTTTGATCCCCACTTCCTTGCGAATAAGATAACCGGCCTCCCTTTAGCTAAAAAACCCCTCTTTCTTTGACATCACAAAGAGCCTCCGGTCCGGTAGGGCTCTCTCATATGACTTGCGTGTGAAAAGCATATAGCTAGCCTTTTCATTCAGTCCGCTTTCCGCCAAGTTTCCTTCTTTCAAAGAAGTCGGTTGGGTATGATGCTTACAAAGCGGGTATTCTCTCCTCTCTACGCTGAAACTCGAGTAAGCCGATTACCTTCTGTGGGAAAGAGAGAGTGCCGTACGCCACCAAGTTGAATTCTTGAATCTCAGGAGAAGCTGGTTCGCCGGCAACGGTAGCTCGTGGGTCTGTGTTAAACGATGGAGGCCCGTGTAAACCTAGGTCTAACGATCTTCCTGAACCTTCGGCCAAGCCGCTTTGTCTGTTCATTGGATTGATGTCTGATAGCTTTTCCATCTCCCCAACCGCAATGTCCGGCTGAAGACTGAAGTGAAGACCTGGCTTTAAGCCTCTCATCTTTGATCCTTTACTTTATTAATATCGACTTCAGTCTGTAAGGCTGTTAGGAGCCGAGAGAAGGCGAAAGAGCAGATATTGGAGATTTAGGAATGATAGCCAGCAAGAGACCGGCACAAGACGTGATTCGATATTAGCTGATGCAGATCAACTTGAAGGGCATACGGAGGAGAAGGGTCTTTGATGGAATAATAGATGTCGGCATTTCTACTCCTAAAGGAAAGAAGTATAAAAATGTGAAAGTGCGTCCTTGATTCAGCGGTAGCAGGCATCTTTCGATTTAAGAGGAGGAATTCCCCTTGTCTAATACCTTTTCTCGCGCAACTTGTGCTGATGAAATTTATGACTAAGATGGTAGCTCAGGAATTGAACCCTTTCCATTCTGTTCTCATGCACTTAACACATCTTTCTGACCAAGGTCTGGATTTCTTCTCACGAGTTGGATTCGAACCAACACCTCTTGAATTCAGCGAACTCCCTTTTATTCGACTCGTGAGTTTGGTAACCCGGTTCGTCACGCGACAGACTACATCCGGGGTCGGTTCACCCGACCCGAACCCCAACCCCCCAATTCTCCCCCTCACCCCCTCTATGAGGATGATCCACTGGATTCATTGCACCACCACGAACAATGGGGCCTTTGCCTAACCACCGGCTTTGTCCAGCTTTTCTAAGCTTACGTGCACCATGGTTGGGATTGGAAACTCTACCAATAGTCGCTCGGCATCGGGAATTAATGACTTTTTCAACCCCCGAAGGTAGCCGCACAAGCCTAAGAGAGAGTGTGGGGGGTGCTGGTTCCTTCATTATTTTAGCAAAAGTTCCTGCGGCTCGAGCCAGCCTTGCGCCTTGACCTGGATGACATTCAATATCATGTACCCATGTTCCTATACGTATATCGGCTAATGGTATGCAATTTATTATTAGATCAAGTATCTCCTATCCATAAGCAGGGGGCGTGGCCAAGAAGCAGCCAGCTGACTGCCCCCTTCCACTCGGCCTTTCTTCGCTGTGTGGTGAATAAGGTCTTAGTATGTATGGGCATTCTGGGCAGGTCTCAATAAGTCGCTGGTCGAAGGTTTGGACCAATCGCAATTCATCACCATCTTGCCCGCTTCCAATTGATGACTGGCTATTATATAAGTGTTGACCTAAGCCCCTGTGCTGGGGCTCGGCTCCCGAACCGTACGTGAGCTGCCTCGTACGGCTCTTCCTAAGAACTTGAAGCCCCTCTCTCGAAATAGAAATTAGAAAAAAAAAATGCATTTAATACAAAAAAGCCTTTTTCAAAAAGCCTTCGCCCTCCGGGGCTATTATAGAAGCAGCTTCGTTCCTTGACTTCTTTGCTCAGTCAAGCTTCCTTGTTCCTTAGTGTAGTCTCGGTCCATAGTTTAAGACTCCGTTCCTTATAGCCTAGTCTATATCCACAGTTGACGTGACTCCGTACCGACTTCCCTTAGTAGACGGCTAAGTTACTTCGTAACCTTAACCTACTTTCTTTCTTACTATTAAATCATAGGCCTTCGTCGGGCTTTCGTCCCTTCGCCTATAGGCGAAGGCTTAGCTTCGCTATCGCTCATGACTTGGGATAGAGTCCGTGTAGTCGTCGGCCTTCCCACCAGAAAGGCCTATGATATAGTGGTCGGCCTTTCGAATGCCTCCTTCCAACCTTTTCTGAGAAGCCCTTTACGACTATAAAGGGCGGGGGCTGTTCACCTTTGGAAACTTAGCTACTTAAGTACGACTCAAGACTAAAGTCAAGGCGAAGGGGGCTCCCAGGCCGGTACATCCGGCAGAATGCTTGGCCTCCTGCGCTGGAAGCGACACCCGAAGGGTGAGCTTCTGGCGGTTAGCTTCTAGCACTAGATAATAGGTATTAGGCATTCTGAGCTGGAAGGAGGCAAGTAAATGAAGGGAGGCATTACGGGCCGACTACAAGAAGCAAAGCTTCGTAGACTCGGCAAGTCGCTTATAGAATGCCGACTACTAAGTGAAGACTTTCTACAACATTTCTAAAGGGAAGGGGGAGGGAAGCGAAGCTTAGCGAGCTTTAGAAGGCCGACCACTACATACGCCGCTGGCGGAGAAAGCTCGTTGAGCTTTCCCTTCATCCCTTGCTAAGCCAAGGTCCCAGGTCTCCGAGTCAGCCCGCGCTTTTTCGAAGAATCCTGCACCCATGGGCATACGGCCTGGCAGGCCTTCCCTTTCCGCCGGAGCTTCATGGGCGTTGCCCCGTTCCCCAATCAGATGTTTGGATGTGAGCTATACTCCGCGAGGAGCCCAACGGGCGTATGGCTTTGCCTTGCCATTTGACCTCTCTTCCCGTGTGACTAGGAATGCTCAGTGACAACCTCTCAATTGTCACCGCCTGGCCTCTCTTGCTACCACGGTAGCACCTAGTGTGGTCAGCACCAATCGTGTTCGGGCAACGAAGCTTACACTCATTCACATTGGTTCATCCTGCTATGCCCCGGGCCTTTTGCTCTTCTAACGTACAAGGTGGCCGCCCATTCGTCAAGGCCCAGGAATCCGCTGGACATCTCAGCGGCGGGATTGGATACCCGCATCCGATCGAAGTTCCATTTTAGTGCCCCCCTAACATAAAGGAGAGCTCTTTCTAGGTGGGTCGCTTCGCGCAAGACATTGCTTAGGACCAACGGGTCACACGACAGGTGCACGATCGACTTTGCACGCTCCATCCTTCGTCCCTCCGCCTATCGGCTTTGCAGGCAAGCTACCTTGATCCGTCTTCGGCTTCGATTCGTTATGCTCAGCAGCTCCAACAAGCCCTAAAGTATCTTGCCGCCTAAAACTTTGCCAAGAAAGCGCTGCTTTACGTTTGATTCTCTGTGTCCAGAGAATGCTATGCGTTCTCCACTTTCGGACCTCGCAAAGAGAGAACGTGTTTTTTCCTCTGAGTTTATTATCCTCATACTCTCTCATTCGCGGAGCGAAGAAAGCGGGCTTTGCCCCAGCTACCGCTATCCTTGGGAAACCAAAAGAGCTACCGAAGGAAAGGGATGCAGTCTCTCCCTTGGCCTTTGGAGAGGAGAAGGCAGAAAAGAAAACGTCCTTCGCGCAAGTTTTTTTGCTTCCTGCGCCCTTACTAGTAAAGGGGCTCTTCGACCAAGGGGACATTCTGGTAGGAAGGCCGACCGCTACATAAGCCGCCATCAGTCCAGGAGAGAAGCAAGCTACCTTTATTTGATCACCCTTTCCGGGCAGGTAAGAGAACGAAAATAGGGCGCGGATGGTGGTCGTGGTAGGTTCGAGGATCTTAGGCGGCGGAGCGAACTCCTCTATCGTGTTCAATTTCCTCAGGCGGACCCCCTTAATCCATCGTACTAGAGCGACCCGAGAAGAACGATTAGGGTCATATTCTATCCTTTCAACAATGCCCATAGACGAAGTGCTTCGTTTCAGATCAATTCTTCGCTGCAATCGCTTCGATCCACCCCCTCGGTGAAAAACTGTAATACGCCCTGAAGAATTCCTACCAGCAGACTTCCCTGTACTCAAAGTGAATTGTCTAAGTGCTCTCCCCTCTTGGCTTTGTCTCATTGTCTATCTCGTAATCATTCTTTTCCGTCCCTACTTCAATTAAAGCTAGCTCCTACTCCTCCTCCTTCTCCTTCATTTCATCCTCGTTGGTCCTTTTGACATAACATTCTCGGACGCCTCCGGTCCGGTAAGTCGGTCGCCCTGTAGCCAGTGACTAGCTCAGCTATGGAGCTACGTCTACACCGCCACGTCGATACTCTCTTTCGAAAGTGAGATCACACTGGCTTGTTGAAGAGGGAAAGATCACTCCTAAATGCCGCCGTTCTCAATTATACGATACCACCAGACGCACCTTGGTACTTCCATCCGCCAATCAAGGCTAGTGGAGCAAAGGGAGCCAAAAAAGGTGAGCGCCCCTACGCGAGCCTTATTGAAAAGGCCCCTGACTATAGTATAGATAGGGCATTAGCGCTTTACTAATAACATAGAAAGGGTTCCAACCAAAACCTACTCCTAACAAGTTGCTGAGTTCGGCTTTCGGGACTACTTAGGGCTTATGGTTTATATAAAGAAGAGCCCCCATTTGGCCTTCTTGTTTAAGGGCTGCTCGCCTTTTTGAATAGAAGGAAGTGGGATAGCGGAGGTGATTTCGGTAAACCGATGCATGAGCTGAGGCTCCCATGTCCCGCCGACCCTCCGAAAAAGTCAGGTCGTAAAACGGCTCATAGGGAGTCAGAAGCAAGCAGAGTCAAAGGCGGGTCAAACTCACATAAGCAAGAGGGGGGGACACATTCATGAAAAGCGAGAAGCCGTGCCCTGGGGGACTGACCAACTATGAATCGATCTTACTTACGGGTAAGAGTAGGAACATCTATTAGTCCGTATCGTGGGTCTACTTGTTATAAAAGGCGAACACCCCCATTCCAAAACATTCACATTGGTCCTCAGGCAGGCATCGAAAAGGGGACGAAAAGAGTCTATTAACCTTTACAATATTCCGGAATGTATCATGGCCCTATCCATTCATCTTTTTCTTAAAAAAAAAAAAGAGTTCCGCATCTTTCCGGGGCCCGGGGAACAAATAGGCGTGGGGAAGAGGGAGAGGGGGGCTACGAGCCCTCTCCCGTTGCTGTTCCCGGACTACCCATCCCTTCCTTCCCCTTCGCGCGGCCCGGTGAGGTCCGATGAGATCAGATCTCTCGAACGAAGTGAAGTGATAGGAAGAGAAGACTTCTGGCGGGAGATCTCTATTCATTACACCCCCTAACCTAGGTTGGGGAAAAGGGAAGTGCGCTCCTGCGCACCAGCTGAAGGAAGGAGCTTTGGAAGCTTACCAACAACTTAGAGAAAGGGGAAAGGGTTCCAACCAAAACCTACTCCTAACAAGTTGCTGGATCGAAGTAGGACATTCTCCATCCGCCCGCCAGCAGCAGAGGGGGTTCGATTCCCGTTATACGCGATGTGGCGAAAAAGACTGATTCAACGAGATATGAAATGCCTGCATTAAGATTTAAAACTTGTCGTCTACTTTCAGGAAATGTTCGGAACAGAGAACTTACAATAATACAACGCTGCATTCTCCGAAGATTGAGGAACAAGAAGAGATCTATTAAGAGAAAGATTTATTCGAGAAAAAATCTTAACAGTTACATCCAATTACAAACTACACGAAAGTTGTCCCTTTTTTATGGGGATTTACCCATCACAAAGATGCACAGAGGAACAGAACAAACTTCATATATCCCTTTTCTACTCAATCTAGAAAGAAGATTGGACGTTATTCTGGTTCGTCTCCATTTTTGTGAAACTATTCCTCAAGCAAGGCAGCTGATAAGTCATCGAAGGGTTTGTGTGAATAATGGAATGGTAAGCATTACTCATTTGAAAGTGTCCCACGGTGATCTAATATCTTTTCAAGAGAATGACGCGAGAATCCGCGGTGAAGAAATAAGGAGATCTTTCTATATCGAAATCTCAGTTGAAAAAATCATAGGCAAATTCCTTCGGGCCCGCAGACGAATGCGGAGAAGAACCAAAACAAAATGGTTACACCTACTCAAAACGTTGAGGGGATGCCACCTACTACTAAAATCCCGTTTTTTGAAACAGTTGCGTTCTTCTATGCAAAAAGAAGACAACGAAAGAACAAAGATGTTTGGATCCGAAAAAGTATGCTTAGGCAGTTCCTTCGCTGAGCACAACAGAATGAAGAGGAATTTGTATCATTTCAAATACCTATTCTTATCGAAGAGAAGGAACGAGAAAAACCGAAATCTTCCTACTCGAATAAGAAGGACTTTAGTTTACGATTCTTCTTTATATCGTAAGTCGACCTATTGCTCCGCATCCCCCCATCAGTTTACTATGAAGAGAAGAATCAAAAGGATCGAACTACCTACTCATTATTCGGAGGTGAATCATAGAACACCAAAAGCTGTGGTATCTTATGGACCTAACATAGGTCACATCCCTCACGACATAAGATTGAAAGATCCAAACCTTCCTCTTCGGAGCGGAAACGGACGTGGCCAAAACATATAAAGATCAGCGTAGTCGCTCATAGGGCCAAATCTATCCGGATAGAGGATAGTCTAGATCGATTCATAGATAGATTTCTATCCATATAGATAGGTATCTCCGTGGATATAGATAAAGGTAGGGATCCATCTAGATCTTGATTCACTATTTCCATTTTTTTTTACGACAAGTTTTAAATCTTAATTAATGCAGGCAAGGAAACATCGTTTTTTCTATTATTACTTGCTGGGTCGGAGCGTAGACGAGCGAGCAGAGCCCAGGAAACAGGGAAGCCCGTCATAGAGCAGTCGACTAGAAGTAGAAGACTGCTGGCCTGAGAGAAGGCGGCCTCTCTCGGCAAAGATGGCCCAATTTCTCTTCTTTCTTTTTGATTTCGGGTTTCTTTATTTTTTCAGGGGCCCAGAACGCTAAAAGGTGGGGGAGAAGCAAACCGAACCCCTGATCGACCTAGACACATAAAAAATTCTCGGCGTCGAGAGAAGAGAGATGTTATTCCGTAAGTAACTCAGTGAGTGCTTTTTAAGAAGAAAGAAAATGAAATACGAACAACCGCGCTGGTCGTAATAGATCGACTTTCATGCTAGTTCTTGCTCCAGCATGAAAGTTCCATTAAAGGGAAGGACGACGTACCATGATACTTTCTGTTTTGTCGAGCCCTGCTTTGGTCTCTGGTTTGATGGTTGCACGTGCTAAAAATCCGGTACATTCCGTTTTGTTTCCCATCCCAGTCTTTCGCAACATTTCAGGGTTACTTCTTTTGTTAGGTCTCGACTTTTCCGCTATGATCTTCCCAGTAGTTTATATAGGAGCTATAGCCGTTTCATTCCTATTCGTTGTTATGATGTTCCATATTCAAATAGCGGAGATTCACGAAGAAGTATTGCGCTATTTACCTGTGAGTGGTATTATTGGACTGATCCTTTGGTGGGAAATGTTCTTCATTTTAGATAATGAAACCATTCCATTACTACCAACCCAAAGAAAGACGACCTCTCTGAGATATACGGTTTATGCCGGAAAGGTACGAAGTTGGACTAATTTGGAAACATTGGGCAATTTACTTTATACCTACTATTCCGTCTGGTTTTTGGTTTCTAGTCTTATTTTATTAGTAGCCATGATTGGGGCTATAGTACTGACTATGCATAGGACTACTAAGGTGAAAAGACAGGATGTATTCCGACGAAATGCTATTGATTTTAGGAGGACTATAATGAGGAGGACGACAGACCCACTCACGATCTACTAACAAGGAAAGTAGCTTGATATTGGTTCGAATCCAATTCGTGAGGGATGTTCCTATCTATGGAAATGATCTGTAGACGGGCATGGACATAAAGATGAAAGTTATCCCAATAGTAATGTGCATATTCCCCTATTTTTCCTAGCTTTCATAATATCTGCTTCGAAAGGATCGGACGGAAACTTTAGTTTTCGATTCGTAGATGCGGGGAATCGAAAAGTATGTTAGGTAACTAGCTCTAAGACGAGGAGCTTTCACGTGGAAATTGTTAATGTCATTACCTTCCCTATAAGACATATTCCTAGAAGCAAGAATTCTTATGAAGGGGAAGAAAGTTCTTTCAATACGTGGGGTAACTCCCAATATATATAACAATAAAAGCAAGACGTGTATCAAGAAAATAATACCTGATTTGGGTTCGGGTGGGTGTCATTCATTCATCGAAGGGCGGGAGAAGTAGGTCGATCTCTAAAATTTGATTCGGGGGCGGGCGACTTGAGCAGGGCCGTACCACTCTACTTTTGTCACAAATCGTGTCAAATATGATACCTAAGTGAAGATCTCAGGGAACTTGTAAACTCGCCCATATTTCCTTAAGGAAAGGTAGAGAAGGGTCGAAAAGAGTGGAAAACCAGAAAGGACTTCCTCGGGGAAACTTCTAACAGGACCGGTAACAATAAGGTACCAGGTTAACTAAAACTATTCTTATTCTCTGGTTGTTAAGGCCTTTATTTTACTGCTGGTCTAGCTAGCCGCCCTATCTCTTCCCGCCGCTTGCTTTTGTGTAAATAAAATGTCAAAGCTTGAAAACTAAACTTGTCGTAGTTTGCTACGTAAGGCACCTAAGCTTGATAACATATCTCACAAAGAGGTGCTTTCGGTCGATCAAGTATAAGTATATTCTAGCTTAAGTTTGATAACTGTCCTTTATACATCTATAATTGGATTTATCCCAGGTGGCACTCGCACTTCTACTGGATCTCAAACCGCTGGGAAAGAAGATATAAGGAAATCATTTATTCACCTGCAAACTTGTATCTCCCTTGTATCTCCTAAGGCTGGAACAGAAGTCCCAGACACTACAACTTCCATTAAGCCATCTTCCACTCAATGAATTAAGCTTTCTATCAATGGATGGCAGGGAACTTCCAAGAGATGGAATAATACTGTCTTTCTTACTGGATGGCCTAAAGGAAGCTAGCTCGGGATATACTATCAAGTACTGGAAACAAGGGAATAGCACTTTCAATCAAATATGCGGAAATATTCAATATTCATTACTGGAAATAAGGAAACTTAACGGGAAAAGACTACCCGGGAGACATGCACCAGAGTTAATGGGGTATCACGCCGCCAGAGCACGTGAGAAAACGAAAGATTGATCGAGAGAATAAGTAGGGGCGGCCAAGACAGAGGTCTGTGGGAGGGATACCCTTTCCTATGCAAGAGGGTTTAACGGAATTGAATCTGCAACTGTCTCGCAAACTCTTCCTTCTTAGGGGTAGACCCTCTGGCAACTCCCAATGTCAGGTCCAACTTCGACTGTAGAGGATTACCCTAGGACTGAAACTGAAACTTTCTAGCTTACTTGATTAGTTGCTTAGCTGGCTTGCTTCTCCTAGCACCAGGCTAACTACTAAAGGGCATGGGCAAAGGGGAATGACTGACTATAGCGCCAGCACTTTCCTTAGAATATCCTTCAACTAGTTTACCCTTACTTCTATCCCAATCTCAGGGGACATCCTTCAATTCCAATATCTTCACTCTCATTCCCAAGCTGGATACAGCCCGGGGATAGCTGACTCGATAGCTCGTTCTCCTACTCCTCTTTCTCTTTCCCCCCTCAGGTCTACGCCCTCTTTGTTTTAGCATCGGCGATTGAAAGATAGTAGGAGCGCATTCTCTCCATATCCGTTGCCGAGTCTCCTCCCATCTCAGAAGGAAAGGCTCAACTCTTTGGTACGAAAGTAAGCTATGATTCCCAGAGAGAAAGAAATGGTTTCATATAAAAGCTTGGCACCTAGTTATCTTTATTTAAGTCGGCCTTACTCGGGCTAAGTTCAAGCAAAGATCAGTCCTTTAAGCTAAAAGCTTAAGTGATCAACTAGAAGATAGCACCTTCCCCAATGAAACTTCTTTCCCCGGAGCAGCAACTGAAAGAGAAAAGACCGGGTATGCCTCAAAAGCTGAAAGGGATTTATGAACAACAGATAAGAGATATACCCCCAAATACCATTTGAACCAGAGCTGAACCATTGAATTACCCGAGAGTGATTTCACTCCAGGATCCCTCTCGCTGTGTCGGAGTAGATGATGCTGTTGGCAAGGGTTGAAGAGAAGGAGTGGAGGATCAATGAAGGCACCATCTCGTTGCATCTCTCCCATTGAGAGAGCTGTGGGGAAGAAGGATCTGGTTTGGGGATTGTGCCATTCAAAAATGCCAGTTTCTTTTTTGGCACGGAGAGCCATCTTCATGGCTCGAAACCTGGTGGCCTAATTGTCACCGGTGAGAGGTGGAGATACCAAAACAGCCGTGGGTCTGTCAAAATGAGGGAGGTAATATGGGTTGACCGCGAGATCAGAGTTTTCAACCGTAGAGGAATGAGAGTTGGCAGGAGATGGAGAAGAGGAAGGTGGGGTGGGAGGGTTCTCGTCGGCCATGATAGAGAAGCAAGAAGAGCGGGTCCGCGCAGAACGTGAGAGACCTAGTCTCCTAATACCATGAAAAGATTGGTTTGAGTGGGAAAAGTGAATTGTATTCACTATGCAAGTCTATATGGTACAAGAGGAGAGGAGATCCCTAACAACTAGGGATTTATATACAAGAGAAAGGAAACTGGCTATCAATACAACATGATTACCGGGTCAACCCGGTAGAGCATTGAGTAAGGCCTAATATAAACCGAGAGTCTCTGTCATTGAAAATATTTCAGGGGATGCCCCAGTACTTCACAACATTCCTGACAAAGAGGTGGGCGGTCTCCTCTGTTGAACAAGTAGCTGAAGCAGGAATGAATATAGCATATGTTGAGAATCTATCCACAACAATCAAGATGCTTCAATACTCCCCCAAGCCAGGAAAGCTAGTGCTCGTGAATGCGCTCCTTACATGCATATTAAAGTACCAGTCCTTACGTCGAGAAAAGAGTCCCTAGGCCCTATCTGAGAACGAAAGCCTTAACGCCCTTTAGCGAAAGAAGAACTTATTCTAATGTGTCTGTTAATGCGTACAGATTTTCAAAATTCTTGGAATCTCTTAGCCAGCTCTCTTTCCTTTCGTCTCAGTAGGAAATAAAAGCGGAGCTCAGGTGCGTTAGAAAATGGGATTTCGTGTACATACATGGCTACGTTGATTTCATCCTATTGGTTGGTCTCTTATCTTATTCATCGCCCTGGCTTGAGGCTTTCTCCACTGCAGTCTATTTGATCCACTTTAAAGGCCTCGGTCCTTCGATTCACATCTCCCTTTGAGTTGCTAGATGGACAAGCACCTAACTACCATACTCTACGCACCTTCCCGCATTCCTTACCTCTGTGTGTGATATGATGCCGATTCGCCGATCCTAATCCACTCTTTGCAAGAATTTGCAAGAAAAGGGCTAGGCTGCTGCTGGTCTTTCGTGAGCATCTTTCTTTGTAAGG